GCTGGCGTAGCTTAACTAAAGCATAACACTGAAGCTGTTAAGATGGACCCTAGAAAGTCCCACGAGCACAAAGGCTTGGTCCTGACTTTACTATCAGCTTTAACTGAACTTACACATGCAAGTCTCCGCACTCCTGTGAGGATGCCCTTAATCCCCTGCCCGGGGACGAGGAGCTGGCATCAGGCACGCCTCGGCAGCCCAAGACGCCTTGCTAAGCCACACCCCCAAGGAAACTCAGCAGTGATAAATATTAAGCCATAAGCGAAAGCTTGACTTAGTTAAGGTTAAGAGGGCCGGTAAAACTCGTGCCAGCCACCGCGGTTATACGAGAGGCCCAAGTTGATAATTACCGGCGTAAAGAGTGGTTATGGAATAATAATTAATAAAGCCGAACACCCCCTCAGCTGTCATACGCACCTGGGGGCACGAAGCTCCACTGCGAAAGCAGCTTTAATACCCCCTGAACCCACGACAGCTATGAAACAAACTGGGATTAGATACCCCACTATGCCTAGCCGTAAACTTTGATGAAAACATACAACTGACATCCGCCAGGGAACTACAAGCGCCAGCTTAAAACCCAAAGGACTTGGCGGTGCCTCAGACCCACCTAGAGGAGCCTGTTCTAGAACCGATAACCCCCGTTCAACCTCACCACCTCTTGTTTTCCCCGCCTATATACCACCGTCGTCAGCTTACCCTGTGAAGGTCATATAGTAAGCAAAATGGGTATAACCCAAAACGTCAGGTCGAGGTGTAGCGCATGGGGTGGGAAGAAATGGGCTACATTCTCTAAAATAGAGCATTACGAACCACGCTGTGAAACCAGCGTCCGAAGGTGGATTTAGCAGTAAACAGAAAGCAGAGAGTTCTCTTGAAACTGGCTCTGAGGCGCGCACACACCGCCCGTCACTCTCCCCAAGTTCAATACTCCCTTCTAACTAAGAAGTTAACCGAACAAAGGGGAGGCAAGTCGTAACATGGTAAGTGTACCGGAAGGTGCGCTTGGAATAACCAGAGTGTAGCTAAGATAGAAAAGCACCTCCCTTACACCGAGAAGACATCCGTGCAAATCGGGTCACCCTGAGCTGACTAGCTAGCCAACACATTTGGTCTAACACCACAACATAAATACCCCAACAAAACTTAGAATTAAGTCAACAAACCATTTTTCCCCCTTAGTATGGGCGACAGAAAAGGGAACATTGAGCAACAGAGAAAGTACCGCAAGGGAAAGCTGAAAGAGAAATGAAACAACCCATTTAAGCCTAGAAAAGCAGAGATTAAATCTCGTACCTTTTGCATCATGATTTAGCCAGCAAACCAGAGCAAAGAGAACTTTAGTTCTGGCCCCCGAAACTAGACGAGCTACTCCGGGACAGCCTATTATAGGGCCAACCCGTCTCTGTGGCAAAAGAGTGGGACGAGCCCCGAGTAGAGGTGATAAACCTATCGAGCCTAGTTATAGCTGGTTGCTTAGGAAATGAATAGAAGTTCAGCCCCCTGGCTTTCTTAAGACACAAAGGTAAAACTAACCTAGTCCTAGAGAAGCCAAGGGAGTTAGTCAAAGGAGGTACAGCTCCTTTGAACAAGGACACAACCTTAACAGGCGGCTAAGGATCATAATTACTAAGGTAACCTGTTACAGTGGGCCTAAGAGCAGCCACCTGCATAGAAAGCGTTAAAGCTCAGACAGATATAAACCTCTTATTTTGATAAGAAATCCTACCCCCTAACCGTACTAAGCCATTCCATGCCCCCATGGAAGAGATTATGCTAGAATGAGTAATAAGAGGGAATAACCCTCTCCCAGCACATGTGTAAGTCGGACCGGACTCCCCACCGACAAATAACGAACCCAAATCAAGAGGGTCATGCAGGCCAGAAAAAACACCAAGAAAAGCCTACACCAATAAATCGTTAACCCCACACAGGAGTGCAAGCAGGGAAAGACCCAAAGGAAGAGAAGGAACTCGGCAAACACAAGCCTCGCCTGTTTACCAAAAACATCGCCTCTTGCAAATCAAAACATAAGAGGTCCCGCCTGCCCTGTGACTATGGGTTTAACGGCCGCGGTATTTTGACCGTGCGAAGGTAGCGCAATCACTTGTCTTTTAAATGAAGACCTGTATGAATGGCATCACGAGGGCTTAGCTGTCTCCTCTTCCAAGTCAATGAAATTGATCTGCCCGTGCAGAAGCGGGCATAACTACATAAGACGAGAAGACCCTATGGAGCTTTAGACACCCGGCAGATCACGTCAAGTAACCTTGTTATATCAAGCAAAAACGCAGTGACCCCTAGCCTATATGTCTTTGGTTGGGGCGACCGCGGGGGAAAACAAAGCCCCCATGTGGACTGGGGGCACTGCCCCCACAGCCAAGAGCTACTGCTCTAAGCACCAGAATTTCTGACCAAAAATGATCCGGCGAACGCCGATCAACGGACCGAGTTACCCTAGGGATAACAGCGCAATCCTCTCCCAGAGTCCCTATCGACGAGGGGGTTTACGACCTCGATGTTGGATCAGGACATCCTAATGGTGCAGCCGCTATTAAGGGTTCGTTTGTTCAACGATTAAAGTCCTACGTGATCTGAGTTCAGACCGGAGTAATCCAGGTCAGTTTCTATCTATGAAGTGATCTTTCCTAGTACGAAAGGACCGGAAAGAAGGGGCCCATGCTTGAGGCACGCCCCACCCCCACCTGATGAAGGCAACTAAAACAGACAAGGGAGCACATCAAAGTGTGCCTAAGAGAACGGCGCGCTAAGGTGGCAGAGCCCGGTAATTGCGAAAGGCCTAAGCCCTTTTTCTCAGAGGTTCAAACCCTCTCCTTAGCTATGATCACGACCCTAATCACTCACGTTCTTAACCCCCTTGCCTACATCGTCCCCGTTCTTCTAGCAGTCGCCTTTCTTACCCTTCTTGAACGAAAAGTTTTAGGATATATGCAACTGCGAAAGGGGCCTAATATTGTTGGTCCGTATGGATTACTTCAACCAATCGCGGACGGCCTAAAGCTTTTCATTAAAGAACCAGTTCGACCCTCCACCTCTTCCCCCTTCCTTTTCCTCGCTACACCAATACTAGCCCTAACACTTGCACTTACCCTGTGAGCCCCAATGCCTATCCCCTACCCAGTCACAGACTTAAATCTAGGTGTACTATTTGTACTTGCACTATCTAGCCTTGCCGTCTATTCTATTTTAGGCTCCGGATGAGCATCAAATTCAAAATATGCCTTAATCGGTGCTTTACGAGCTGTGGCACAAACCATCTCCTACGAGGTCAGTTTAGGTTTAATTCTACTTAGCGTAATTATTTTCACAGGGGGTTTTACACTCCAAACCTTTAATATTGCCCAAGAAAGCATCTGATTAGTTGTACCAGCCTGGCCCCTTGCCGCTATATGGTATATCTCAACCCTTGCCGAAACAAACCGTGCCCCATTTGACCTCACAGAAGGGGAATCCGAACTTGTCTCCGGGTTCAATGTAGAATATGCTGGAGGACCCTTCGCCCTCTTTTTTCTGGCTGAGTATGCCAATATCCTTCTCATAAACACACTCTCAGCCATCCTGTTTTTGGGAGCAACCCACATCCCAGCCTTACCCGAACTAACGGCCATAAACTTAATAACCAAGGCGGCTCTCCTGTCCGTAGTATTCCTATGAGTGCGGGCTTCCTACCCTCGATTCCGATATGACCAACTCATACACTTAGTTTGAAAAAGTTTCCTCCCTATAACCCTGGCCTTAGTGCTATGACACCTTGCACTTCCTATTGCACTCGCAGGTCTACCTCCGCAGATTTAATACTGCAAGGAATTGTGCCTGAATGTTTAAGGACCACCTTGATAGCGTGGCTAATAGGGGTTCAAGTCCCCTCAATTCTAGAAAGAAGGGGCTCGAACCCATACTCAAGAGATCAAAACTCTTAGTGCTTCCACTACACCACCTTCTAGTAAGGTCAGCTAATTAAGCTTTTGGGCCCATACCCCAAATATGTTGGTTAAAATCCTTCCTTTACTAATGAACCCCTATGTACTCACCATTTTAATTTCTAGCCTGGGCCTAGGAACAACCCTCACCTTTGCTAGCTCCCACTGACTACTTGCATGAATAGGGCTAGAGATTAATACCCTTGCCATTATTCCAATTATAGCACAACAACACCACCCCCGAGCAGTTGAAGCTACAACTAAATATTTTCTCACACAAGCCACAGCTGCAGCAATAATACTATTTGCCAGCACTACCAACGCCTGATTAGTCGGAGAATGAGATATTCAACAATTGTCCCACCCCCTAGCAACCACAACCGCTATAATAGCCCTTGCACTTAAACTAGGATTGGCACCAGTACATTTTTGATTACCAGAGGTCCTTCAAGGACTTGAGCTCACCACAGGACTTATCCTTTCTACCTGACAGAAACTTGCACCATTTGCACTCCTGATTCAAGTAGCACCAGCTATTGACCCTACTTTACTTGTTACACTAGGACTTTTATCAACCCTTGTAGGGGGCTGAGGAGGACTAAATCAGACTCAACTACGTAAGATTTTGGCATACTCTTCAATCGCTCACCTTGGATGAATAATTCTAATTTTACAGTTCGCGCCTTCCCTTACACTTCTCAGCCTGCTACTCTACATTGTGATAACATCTTCAGCATTTCTTACACTAAAGACCAGCCACTCTTTAACCATTAACTCCCTTGCAACCTCATGAACCAAAGCACCAACTCTAGCCGCACTTACCGTGCTTGTATTACTCTCCCTAGGTGGCCTCCCCCCTCTTTCAGGGTTTATACCAAAATGACTCATTTTACAAGAATTAACAAAGCAAGGTCTACCATTAACTGCTACACTAGCTGCTATAACAGCCCTACTTAGCCTTTACTTCTACCTCCGGCTTTGTTATGCTATAACCCTAACCATCTACCCCAATACACTAGTTGCCACGGCACCTTGGCGACTTAACTTTAGCCACACTACTCTCCCCCTCTCACTCATAACTATTATAGCTTTAATACTACTTCCTCTTACCCCCGCTGTTAGTGCAATACTAACCTTATAAGGGCTTAGGATAGCATTAAGACCAAGAGCCTTCAAAGCTCTAAGCGGGTGTGAAAATCACCCAGCCCTTGTTAAGACTTGCGGGACTTTATCCCACATCTTCTGAATGCAACCCAGACACTTTAATTAAGCTAAAGCCTTTCTAGGTGGGAAGGCCTCGATCCTACAAAATCTTAGTTAACAGCTAAGCGCTCTATCCAGCGAGCATCCATCTACTTTCCCCCGCCACAGGGTGGCGAGGCGGGGGAAAGCCCCGGTAGGCTATTAGCCTACTTCTTCAGGTTTGCAATCTAACGTGTTGTACACCACAGGACTTGATAAGGAGAGGAATTAAACCTCTGTTCGTGGGGTTACAATCCACCGCTTAAATACTCAGCCACCTTACCTGTGGCAATCACACGATGATTTTTCTCAACCAACCACAAAGACATTGGCACCCTTTATTTAGTATTTGGTGCCTGAGCCGGAATAGTCGGCACAGCCCTAAGTCTCCTTATTCGAGCCGAACTAAGCCAGCCCGGAGCCCTTCTGGGTGATGATCAAATTTATAATGTGATCGTCACGGCCCATGCTTTCGTTATGATTTTCTTTATAGTCATGCCAATTATGATCGGTGGGTTCGGAAACTGATTAATCCCCCTTATGATTGGTGCCCCTGATATAGCCTTTCCCCGAATAAATAACATGAGCTTCTGACTACTTCCCCCCTCCTTTCTTCTTCTCTTAGCCTCATCTGGGGTTGAAGCCGGAGCCGGGACAGGGTGGACAGTATATCCCCCTCTAGCAGGTAACCTGGCCCACGCAGGAGCCTCTGTAGATTTAACTATCTTCTCCCTTCACTTAGCTGGTATTTCTTCTATTTTGGGGGCCATTAATTTTATTACAACCATTATCAACATAAAACCCCCAGCGATTTCTCAATACCAAACCCCTCTTTTTGTATGGGCTGTTCTGATTACCGCCGTCCTATTACTTCTCTCTCTGCCTGTCCTTGCAGCAGGCATCACAATGTTACTCACAGACCGAAATCTTAATACCACTTTCTTTGACCCAGCAGGAGGAGGGGACCCAATCCTTTATCAACATCTATTTTGATTCTTTGGCCACCCAGAAGTTTATATTCTTATTCTTCCAGGCTTCGGTATAATTTCACACATCGTTGCCTACTACTCTGGTAAAAAGGAACCCTTTGGATATATAGGCATGGTTTGAGCCATGATAGCCATTGGTCTCTTAGGTTTTATCGTTTGAGCCCATCACATGTTTACTGTTGGTATGGACGTCGACACTCGTGCCTACTTTACATCCGCCACTATGATCATCGCTATCCCAACCGGGGTAAAGGTGTTTAGCTGACTAGCTACATTGCATGGTGGCTCAATTAAATGAGAAACACCCCTTCTTTGAGCCCTTGGATTTATTTTCCTCTTTACAGTAGGAGGACTAACCGGTATTGTCCTAGCAAACTCCTCATTAGATATCGTCCTTCACGACACCTACTATGTGGTTGCCCACTTCCACTACGTCCTATCTATAGGAGCTGTATTTGCCATCATGGGAGCCTTTGTTCACTGATTCCCCCTATTTACAGGATTTACCCTTCACAGCACATGAACCAAAATTCACTTCGGAATCATGTTTGTAGGTGTAAATTTAACCTTTTTCCCACAGCACTTCCTAGGTCTAGCGGGAATGCCCCGACGTTACTCTGACTACCCAGACGCCTACACACTATGAAATACTGTTTCCTCAATTGGGTCCCTTATCTCCCTGGTTGCCGTAATTATGTTCCTATTTATCCTTTGAGAAGCCTTTGCTGCTAAACGGGAAGTCGCATCAATTGAACTAACTTCAACTAACGTAGAGTGACTACATGGATGCCCTCCACCTTACCACACATTTGAGGAACCAGCATTTGTACAAGTACAAGCAAATTAACGAGAAAGGGAGGAATTGAACCCCCATGTGCTGGTTTCAAGCCAACCGCATAACCACTCTGCCACTTTCTTCCATAAGACACTAGTAAAACTAGTCTATTACACTGCCTTGTCAAGGCAGAATTGTGGGTTAAAACCCCGCGTGTCTTGAGCATTTTGCTATAATGGCACATCCCTCACAACTAGGATTCCAAGACGCGGCCTCACCTGTTATAGAAGAACTTCTTCATTTCCACGACCACGCTCTTATGATTGTTCTTCTTATTAGCACTCTAGTGCTTTATATCATCGTAGCAATAGTCTCTACTAAACTCACCAACAAATATATCCTTGATTCTCAAGAAATTGAAATCGTTTGAACTATTCTCCCAGCAGTTATCCTTATTCTTATCGCCCTCCCCTCCCTTCGAATTCTCTACCTTATAGACGAAATTAATGATCCTCACCTCACCATCAAAGCTATGGGCCACCAATGATATTGAAGCTATGAATATACCGACTATGAAGACCTAGGATTTGACTCCTACATAGTTCCCACTCAAGATCTAGTCCCCGGTCAGTTTCGCCTCCTGGAAGCAGATCACCGAATAGTAGTCCCTGTTGAGTCTCCAATCCGAGTCCTCGTCTCAGCTGAAGATGTTCTTCACTCCTGAGCTGTCCCTTCTTTAGGTGTAAAAATAGACGCTGTCCCAGGACGACTAAACCAAACAGCCTTTATTGCCTCTCGACCTGGAGTGTTCTACGGACAATGTTCCGAAATTTGCGGGGCTAATCACAGCTTTATACCCATCGTTGTTGAAGCAGTACCCCTAGAACACTTTGAGAAGTGATCCACTATAATACTTGAAGATGCCTCACTAAGAAGCTAAATCGGGAATAGCGTTAGCCTTTTAAGCTAAAGACTGGTGGCCCCCAACCACCCCTAGTGACATGCCCCAACTCAACCCCGCCCCCTGATTTGCCATTCTGGTATTCTCGTGACTGGTTTTCTTAACTGTTATTCCCCCAAAAGTCCTCGGCCACACCTTCACGAATGAGCCTACTTCACAAAGCACTGAAAAAACTAAACCTGAGCCCTGAAACTGACCATGACACTAAGCTTCTTTGACCAATTTATAAGCCCTACATACATGGGTATCCCACTTATTGCTGTAGCATTAACTCTTCCATGAATTCTCTTCCCTACACCATCTGCCCGATGACTAAACAACCGCCTTATTACGCTTCAAGGATGATTTATTAACCGGTTTACCCAGCAACTTCTTCTGCCCCTAAACCTCGGTGGACATAAATGAGCAGTTCTACTAACCTCCTTAATATTGTTCCTTATTACCCTAAATATGTTGGGTCTACTCCCATATACATTTACCCCCACCACACAACTTTCTCTTAATATAGGCCTTGCAGTACCCCTATGACTCGCAACAGTAATTATTGGAATGCGGAATCAACCCACCGCTGCCCTAGGTCACCTCTTACCTGAAGGAACTCCTGTACCCCTAATTCCTGTTTTAATTATCATCGAGACAATTAGCCTCTTTATCCGACCCCTTGCCCTAGGTGTACGACTAACAGCCAACCTCACAGCTGGACACCTTCTAATTCAACTGATCGCAACAGCAGCTTTCGTACTACTACCCCTTATGCCAACGGTTGCAATCCTAACTGCCCTAGTCTTATTTTTACTTACCCTCCTTGAAATTGCTGTTGCTATAATTCAAGCCTACGTATTTGTCCTCTTATTAAGCCTTTACCTACAAGAAAACGTTTAATGGCACACCAAGCACACGCATACCACATGGTTGACCCAAGCCCCTGACCACTCACCGGCGCAATTGCCGCCCTTTTACTTACATCAGGCACTGCAGTCTGATTCCATTTCCACTCGCTTACACTTCTCACTATGGGCAATATTTTACTGCTTCTCACCATATATCAATGATGACGAGACATTATTCGAGAAGGCACCTTCCAAGGACACCACACCCCGCCTGTTCAGAAAGGATTACGCTACGGTATAATTTTATTCATTACATCTGAGGTGTTCTTTTTCTTGGGTTTCTTCTGAGCCTTTTACCACGCTAGCCTTGCCCCCACTCCTGAACTTGGAGGCTGCTGACCTCCCACAGGAATTACACCCCTTGACCCATTTGAAGTACCACTTCTTAATACAGCAGTTCTACTAGCATCTGGTGTTACTGTTACATGAGCACATCATAGCATTATGGAAGGCGAACGAAAACAAGCTATTCAATCTCTTACACTCACTATTTTACTGGGGTTCTACTTCACCTTTCTTCAAGGCATAGAATACTACGAGGCACCATTTACAATCGCTGACGGTGTATACGGCTCTACTTTCTTTGTTGCCACAGGATTCCACGGCCTACACGTAATTATTGGCTCCACCTTCTTAGCAGTTTGCTTACTCCGACAAATCCAATACCACTTCACATCCGAACATCACTTTGGCTTTGAGGCTGCCGCCTGATACTGACACTTTGTAGACGTCGTATGACTATTCCTTTACGTCTCTATCTACTGATGAGGCTCATAATCTTTCTAGTATTAATGCGTATAAGTGACTTCCAATCACCCGGTCTTGGTTAAAATCCAAGGAAAGATAATGAATTTAATCACAACCATCATTACTATTACCATTCTTCTATCCGCAGTACTAGCAACTGTTTCTTTCTGATTGCCACAAATTACGCCAGACGCAGAAAAACTATCCCCCTATGAATGCGGATTTGACCCACTAGGGTCTGCCCGACTACCATTTTCCCTCCGATTTTTTCTAGTCGCTATTTTATTTCTTTTATTTGACTTAGAAATTGCCCTTCTCCTCCCACTCCCCTGGGGTGATCAACTAACCACACCAACCCTAACTCTCGCCTGATCTGCCGCCGTACTTGCCCTACTCACTCTTGGTTTAATTTATGAATGAACACAGGGGGGACTAGAATGGGCTGAATAGGCAGTTAGTCCAAAACAAGACCCTTGATTTCGGCTCAAAAGACCATGGTTTAAGTCCATGACCGCCTTATGACACCAGTACACTTCAGCTTTACCTCAGCCTTTATTCTAGGGCTTATAGGACTCGCATTTCACCGCACCCACCTTCTCTCGGCCCTTCTTTGCCTAGAGGGAATGATACTCTCTTTATTTATTGCCCTCTCCTTGTGGGCCCTTCAGATGGAAGCAACCGGCTATTCAGTAGCCCCAATACTTCTATTGGCCTTTTCAGCTTGCGAAGCCAGCGCAGGACTAGCGCTTCTAGTAGCGACTGCACGAACACATGGCACCGACCGACTACAAAGCCTAAATCTACTTCAATGTTAAAAATCCTTATCCCAACACTAATGCTCTTCCCAACAATCTGGTTAAGCTCTGCAAAATGGCTGTGAACAACAGCAATTGCCCAGAGTTTAATCATTGCCCTAGCAAGTTTATCCTGATTAAAATGATCATCGGAGACCGGGTGATCCTCATCTAATCTTTATTTAGCAACGGACCCACTATCAACACCATTATTAGTGTTAACCTGCTGATTACTACCTCTTATAATTCTTGCTAGCCAGAACCACATCTCCCCCGAACCTCTCAATCGCCAACGAACCTATATCACTCTTTTGGTATCACTCCAAACATTTTTAATTTTAGCATTCGGTGCTACGGAAATCATTATATTTTATATCATATTTGAAGCTACGCTACTCCCAACCCTCATTCTCATCACCCGCTGAGGTAATCAAACTGAACGCCTTAATGCCGGCACCTACTTCTTATTCTATACCCTAGCCGGCTCTCTACCACTTCTTGTGGCTCTTCTGCTTCTACAAAATGACAACGGAACACTATCAATACTGACCTTGCAGTATTCAAAACCCTTAAACCTTTTGACATGAGGAGATAAATTATGGTGAGCTGCCTGCCTATTAGCTTTCCTTGTAAAAATACCACTATATGGCGTTCACCTTTGACTACCCAAAGCTCACGTAGAAGCCCCAATTGCAGGATCCATAGTCCTGGCGGCTGTACTTCTTAAACTTGGAGGTTATGGCATAATACGTATAATGGTAATACTAGACCCGCTCACTAAAGAACTAGCATACCCATTTATTGCCTTAGCCCTTTGGGGCATCATCATAACTGGGTCAATTTGCCTACGTCAAACAGACCTAAAATCACTAATCGCATACTCTTCAGTTGGACACATAGGCCTGGTTGCGGGGGGGATCCTAATTCAAACACCCTGAGGATTTACGGGTGCAATTATCCTTATGATTGCACATGGACTTGCCTCCTCAGCACTATTTTGCCTGGCTAACACCAGCTACGAACGCACACATAGTCGAACCATGCTTCTAGCTCGAGGCATACAAATAGTCCTTCCCTTAATAACCACCTGATGATTTGTAGCCAGCTTAGCCAATTTAGCCCTCCCACCTCTACCAAACCTAATAGGTGAACTAATGATTATTACCTCCATATTTAATTGATCATATTGAACACTGCTCCTTACAGGTGTGGGCACACTTATTACAGCCAGCTACTCCTTATACCTTTTCCTAATAACACAACGGGGACCTCTACCTTCCCATATTATTGCCCTTGAACCGTCCCACACCCGTGAACACCTACTTATTACCCTTCACCTTATCCCCATTATTCTCCTGATCCTTAAACCAGAGCTGATATGAGGCTGATGTTTCTGTAGATATAGTTTAAACAAGACATTAGATTGTGATTCTAAAAATAGAGGTTAAACCCCTCTTATCCACCGAGAGAAGTCCGTCGACAGTAGGGACTGCTAATCTTCTACCCCCTCGGTTAAACTCCGTGGTTCACTCGAGCTTCTAAAGGATAACAGCTCATCCGTTGGTCTTAGGAACCAAAGACTCTTGGTGCAAATCCAAGTAGCAGCTATGCACCCAACTACACTAATCTTAAGCTCGACCTTATTAATGATCTTCGCACTTCTTATTTACCCCCTTATAACCACCCTTAATCCAACCCCTCGTCAAGAAGACTGAGCCCTCACCAATGTAAAAACCGCCGTCAAACTAGCTTTTCTAGTAAGCCTAATCCCCCTATTCATTTTTTTAGATCAGGGCACCGAAACAATCGTTACTAACTGACAATGGATAAATACTTCAGCCTTTGATGTAAACCTCAGCTTTAAGTTTGATCACTATTCTATCATATTTACCCCAATTGCCCTTTATGTAACTTGATCCATTCTTGAGTTTGCATCCTGATATATACATGCCGACCCTAACATAAACCGATTCTTTAAATATCTTTTACTATTTCTCGTAGCCATGATTGTACTAGTAACTGCCAACAACATATTTCAGTTGTTCATCGGATGAGAGGGTGTAGGCATTATATCATTTCTACTTATTGGATGATGATACGGCCGAGCAGATGCCAATACAGCTGCTATACAAGCCGTGGTATATAATCGGGTGGGAGATATTGGACTCATCTTAAGTATAGCCTGATTTGCAACAAACCTCAACTCATGAGAAATTCAACAAATATTCGCCTCCTCAAAAGACCTTGACCTCACGATACCACTCATAGGTCTTATTTTAGCCGCTACCGGCAAATCAGCACAATTTGGACTTCATCCCTGACTCCCTTCCGCAATGGAAGGCCCTACACCGGTATCTGCCCTACTACACTCTAGCACCATGGTTGTTGCAGGAATTTTCCTGCTCATCCGACTGCACCCCCTAATGGAAAATAACCAGACAGCCCTCACCACCTGTCTATGCCTTGGGGCTCTCACCACACTCTTTACCGCTACCTGCGCATTAACACAAAACGACATTAAAAAAATCGTCGCATTCTCCACATCCAGCCAACTAGGATTAATGATAGTCACCATTGGACTTAACCAACCACAATTAGCCTTCCTCCACATTTGCACACACGCATTTTTTAAAGCTATACTGTTCCTGTGTTCCGGGTCAATTATTCACAGCCTTAACGATGAGCAGGACATCCGAAAAATAGGGGGTATACACAATCTTACCCCCTTTACTTCTTCCTGTCTCACAATCGGGAGCTTAGCACTTACCGGCACCCCTTTCTTAGCAGGATTCTTTTCTAAGGATGCCATTATTGAAGCCTTAAATACATCACACCTTAACGCCTGAGCCCTTACACTTACCTTATTAGCCACCTCCTTCACTGCTGTATACAGCCTACGTGTCGTATTTTTCGTGTCCATGGGACATCCTCGATTTACAACCCTATCACCCATCAACGAGAACAACCCCGCTGTTATTAACCCAATTAAACGATTGGCCTGAGGCAGCATTGTTGCAGGGCTTTTAATCACATCAAACTTCCTACCCTCCAAAACCCCCGTAATAACCATACCTCTCCCCCTTAAATTAGCTGCCCTCCTGGTTACCATCCTAGGCCTTCTAATTGCACTGGAGCTAGCATCACTAACTAACAAACAATTTAAAACAACCCCTAACCTTGTCCTTCACAATTTTTCTAATATACTAGGATTTTTTCCAGCCATCGTCCACCGACTAACCCCTAAACTCAACTTAACTCTAGGACAAGCTATTGCTAGCCAACTAGTCGACCAAACTTGGTTTGAGAAAGTCGGGCCAAAAAGCATTATTTCTACACATCTTCCTATGATTACTACAACAAGCAACATTCAGCAGGGGATAATTAAAACATACCTCACTCTCTTTTTCCTTTCAACAGCACTGGCCCTTTTACTAACCCTCACCTAAACTGCTCGAAGGGCCCCCCGACTTAAGCCCCGAGTTAGTTCTAACACTACAAAAAGTGTTAACAGAAGCACCCACGCACATACAACCAACATTCCACCACCTAAAGAATATATAAAAGCCACCCCACTTGTATCCCCGCGCAGCACAGAAAACTCCTTAAACTCATCCACTGCCACTCATGAAGTTTCATACCACCCACCCCAAAACCAACCTGCAACCAACACCACCCCTACCACATACACCATAACATACCCTAAAACGGAACGGTCTCCCCAAGACTCGGGGAAAGGTTCAGCTGCTAAGGCAGCCGAATACGCAAACACCACAAGCATTCCCCCCAAATAAATCAAAAATAACACCAAAGACAAGAAAGATCCCCCGTGCCCAACCAAAACCCCGCACCCCACACCCGCTGCTACTACCAACCCTAAAGCAGCGAAATATGGAGCGGGATTGGATGCAACAGCAACAAGCCCCAAAACCAGCCCTAAAAGAAATAAAGACACAAGATAAGTCATAATTCCTGCTCGGACTCTAACCGAAACTAATGACTTGAAAAACCACCGTTGTAATTCAACTACAAGAACCATAATGGCCAACCTCCGAAAAACCCACCCCCTCCTAAAAATCGCTAATGACGCACTAGTCGACCTTCCAGCCCCTTCAAACATCTCAGTATGATGAAACTTTGGATCACTATTGGGCCTGTGTCTAGCTACCCAAATCCTCACCGGGCTATTCTTAGCTATACACTACACCTCTGATATTTCAACAGCTTTTTCCTCTGTATGCCACATTTGCCGAGATGTTAGTTACGGATGACTCATCCGAAACATCCACGCTAACGGAGCATCTTTCTTTTTCATTTGCATTTATATACACATTGCCCGAGGACTTTACTACGGCTCATACCTATATAAAGAAACTTGAAACATCGGAGTAGTACTACTCCTACTGACAATAATGACAGCCTTCGTAGGCTATGTTCTACCATGAGGACAAATATCTTTCTGAGGAGCAACCGTAATTACAAACCTCTTATCAGCCGTCCCTTATGTAGGAGGTGCCCTAGTACAATGAATTTGAGGTGGGTTCTCCGTAGATAACGCCACTTTAACACGGTTCTTTGCCTTCCACTTCTTATTTCCCTTTGTAATTGCAGCTGCCACAGTCCTACACCTTCTTTTCCTTCATGAAACAGGATCCAATAACCCAGCGGGGATTAACTCCGATGCCGATAAAATCTCGTTTCACCCTTACTTCTCATACAAAGACCTACTTGGGTTTGTAGCCATACTTCTAGGCCTAACATCCCTAGCCCTATTTGCACCTAATCTTCTAGGAGACCCAGACAATTTTACACCAGCTAATCCCCTAGTCACCCCTCCCCACATTAAGCCTGAGTGATACTTTTTGTTTGCCTACGCAATCCTTCGCTCAATCCCCAATAAACTAGGAGGAGTACTTGCACTACTATTCTCTATTCTAGTCCTAATAGTTGTCCCCATCCTTCACACCTCTAAACAACGAGGCCTAACTTTCCGACCACTCACCCAATTCTTGTTCTGAACCCTAGTGGCAGATATACTTATCCTAACCTGAATTGGAGGCATGCCTGTAGAACACCCATTTATCATCATCGGCCAAATTGCCTCTGTAATCTATTTCACTATCTTCCTAGTTTTAGCCCCGCTAGCCGGATGAGCCGAAAACAAAGCCCTCGAATGAGCCTGCCCTAGTAGCTCAGTGTAAGAGCGCCGGTCTTGTAATCCGGAGGCCGGAGGTTAAAACCCTCCCTAGTGCTCAGAGAGAGGAGATTTTAACTCCCACCCTTAACTCCCAAAGCTAAGATTCTAAGTTAAACTACCCTCTGACGCGCCTATGTTAAATAACGAATCTAATATACCACATACATTGTGTATATATTACATGATTATGTATAATATTGCATGTATGTATTTACCCATAACTATATTAGTTATGAGTAGTACATTATATGTATTATCAACATAAGTGGTTTCAACCCCTCATACATCAGCACAAATCCAAGGTTTACATTAAGCAAAATAGGGACACAACCATATTTATTACTTTGACCTGGATTAATTGTTATAACAACATAACTTCAGCTAACACGAGCTCTGTCTCTATCCACCAACTCTAATCATCGGTATTACTTAATGTAGTAAGAACCGACCAACGATTTATCGATGTGCATACTATTAATGATGATCACGGACAAATATCGAGAGTCGCATTTAGTGAACTATTTCTTGCATTTGGCTCCTATTTCAAGTACAATCCTTAAGAAACCACTCACTGAAAGCCGAATGCAATGCATCTGGTTGATGCGGTTAACCTTATTGCCCGTTACCCACCAAGCCGGGCGTTCTCTTATATGCATAGGGTTCTCTTTTTCTTTTTTCCTTTCAGCTTGCATCTCACAGTGTAAGCTAAGAAGAACTAATAAGGTCGAACTAAACTTTGAAGCAGAGAACTGATGTTGAATGTTGTAATGATATTATATAAAGAATCACATATATGGATATCAAGTGCATAAGGGTTAGTTCTTTCCTCACAATACACTATTGGAATCCCCCCGGTTTCTACGCGACAAACCCCCCTACCCCCCTACGCTGGGCGATCCTTGTTTTCCTGTCAAACCCCTAAACCAGGAAGTTTCGATTAGCGCTATATCTTTAAATTATATATTAATGAATCTTTATTGCACTTTAGAGCAATTTGGCACCGACAATGCTATCATATGAGCCATATTTATAATTAAAGTATATATTAATGATTTTAATTCATTACAATTTTATATTAATATACTGTAATAACGGCATCCTATATTAAAATATACACTATATAAGCATC